TATTAAATAAATTTATATATATATATATATATATATTATAATATAATAATTATATAATTAATATTAATTATTAATATTATAATAAATCTACCCTCTATATATAAAGAGGGTAGATTTAATTATATATAATTATAGTATTAATAATTAATAAATATTTATTATATTATAATATATAAAATTTAAATAATATAAATAATTAATTTTATAATTTAATTATAAATAAATTAATTTTTTTTTTTTTTTTATATAAAAAAAAAAAAAAAAAAAAAAAAAAAAAAAAAAATTAATTAATAATATTAAAATATTTATTAAAATAATATTTATATAATAAATATTTTATTATATATAAATATAAATTATTTATTATTAAATAATATTTATTAATAATTTTAAAATTTTATTAATTAATAATTTAATTTTTTTTATATTTAATTTTTAATTGTAAACACAATTTTTATATTGTATAATGACTTTTAAAAAATAAATATAACAAAAGTCATAGAGTAGTAAACAACTAAATAAACAAATATTTTAAATTGATATATTATAAACAATAACTTGCTTATGATACATTTTTACATATTTACATTTTTATGATTTTTTAATATTTCTCAATTGTAAAAAAATTTAAATAAATTTAAATTTATTATTTTTTTAATATTTAAAATTCCAGAAAAACTTAAAATGAAAATTATAGTTCTTATTGAAAATAAAGATGATTGAATCTATTTACTGTACAGAATGAAATTTGAGAAAAAACAAAAAAGGATGAAACTTATTAGATCTATAAAGCAAGAAAAGCCATAGAATATTATTGCATTACTAAGTTGTACCATCCAAAAGTTGTAGTTGTTGTATCATCAAAATTTATTTAGTACCCCAACAGTTTAAAAATAACTTAAATTATATTGGGCTGTACATTTTTCAGTGGTGTAAGTTCTTTTCTTCTGCCCCGAAGTTTCTGTTTTCTATATTTCTGGAGTCTCTTTAATATAAGTTTGATTTTTTCTTAAAAATTAATTTTTTGTAAAGATTATACGTTTATTTTTTAAGTTTCTGTAGTTCAGTAATAAAAATTTATTTATTGATATTTTCAATTAAGTTATACATGAATTTTAGAAAAATATTGTGCCAGCATTCGCGGTTACACAATTTATGAGAATTAATTTTATTGGCTTTAATTTTTATTTTTGAGGATAAGTTTTATTTATTTAAGTGAAATTTTTATTTAAATACTTCTTCTTTTAAATTTTTAATAAATCTTTTTTTAAACCAGGATTAGATACCCTGTTATTTTTTATTTAAATTTATAGCTTTAACATTAATAGTTATTTTCTATTAAATTTGAATTATTTGGCGGTAAGTTTTTATTAGGGGAACCTGTTCTATAATTGATAAACCACGATAGTTTATACTTTAGATTTATTTGTATACCTCTATATTTGGAGTGTTTTTTTTAGAATACACTTTTCTTATTTGTATAATTTATATTAGGTCAAGGTGCAGTTATTATTTAAGCAAGCGTGGGTTACTATAAAATTTAATACTTAGGATATTTAATTTAAAAATTAAATTAAAATAGGATTTAATAGTAATTTAAGTTAATTAATTTATTTGAATATTTTTAAATTTATGCACATATTGCCCGTCACTCTCATTTTAGTTGAGATAAGTCGTAACAAAGTAATTGTACCGGAAGGTGTAGTTGGAAACACGGAATGTAGCTTATATTAAAGCTATTTATTTACATTAAATTGAAAATTTTTTTTTGATTCTTTTCGATAATAAGTTTTTATTATTTATTTTTATTAATACTATTTAGTAATAAATTTAATTATTTTTGTTTTTTAATTTTTGAGGTTATTTAATTAAAGTTTAATTTATATTTTGTACCTTTTGTATCAGGGTTAATTTATTGATAAAGTTATTTTTATTCCCGAAAATGAATTATTTAGTTTAATTTTGATTTATTTGTTACAAAAAATTTTCTTATATTTTACTTATAATTAAAAGTTATTTGTTTTCATTTTATATCTGGTTATTTTAGATAAAATTGAATTTTTAATTAATTTATTTTTTATTTATAAAGTTTTAATTATATTTTATTAGGGATAATCTTAATATTTTTGTATAATTATCTTTTTTTTATTAAAATTAATTTTTAAAGTTTATATTAAGTTTTTAATTAATTATTTTATTTTTATTTGATTTTTTTATTTTTACTTTTTTATAAGATAAATTTATCTATTTATTTATATTTTTTATAATGATTAAATTAGTATAATTTATAATTTTAAAGATTGAATTCGACATTTTTTTTTTTCAACTGTTTATCAAAAACATTTCCTTGAGGGGGTTATTTAAGGTAAGTTCTGCCCTATGAACATTAAATGGCTGCAGTATTCTGACTGTACAAAGGTAGCATAATAATTAGCCTTTTGATTGAGGGCTTGTATGAATGAATTAATGAGAAAATATTTATAATTAATTATATAGTTAAAATTTAATTTTTTGGTAAAAAAGCTAAATTGTTAATTTGGGACGAAAAGACCCTGTAGAATTTTTATTAAATTAATAATTTATATTATTATAACTTGATTTATTAATTTATTTTTTATTGGGGTGATAAATAAATTTAAACTTTATTTTTTAAATTCTTTATAAAAGGTTTATTAAGATTCAAAAATTTGATTTAAGTTAAAATTACCTCAGGGATAACAGCGTAATTTAAATGAAGAGTTCATATCTATATTTAAGGTTGCGACCTCGATGTTGAATTAAGAAAAATATATTGGGGTAGTATCTATATTAATTAAGTCTGTTCGACTTTTAAATTCTTACATGATTTGAGTTCAGACCGGCGTGAGCCAGGTTGGTTTCTATCTATATTTATTAAGTATTTATTTTAGTACGAAAGGACCAAATATTTTATTATTATAATATTATTTTTAATTAATTTGCTAAGTTGGCAGAATTTATGTGCTAAATTTAGAATTTAGAAAAATGATTTTTATCATACTTAGTAATTTATTTTACTACTAGTTTTTTGATGATTTTAATAATTCTTATTTCAGTTGGTTTTTACACTTTGCTAGAGCGCAGGATTATAGGCTACAGTCATAATCGTAGGGGTCCTAATAAAGTTGGTTATTTCGGGATTTTTCAGCCTTTTAGAGATGGGGTAAAGTTATTTGTTAAGGAACAAATTTACCCTTCTAATTCTAATTTTTTAATGTATTATATTTGTCCTATTTTAGGCTTAATTCAGTCTTTATTTATTTGATCTTTATTCCCCTTTTATGTAAATTGTGTAAATTTTAATTATGGATTTTTATTCTTTTTGTGCTGTTCGAGAATTAGAGTTTATGGTTTAATTATTTGTGGTTGATCTTCTAATAGTATTTATTCTCTGTTAGGTTGTATTCGTAGAGTATCACAAGCTATTTCTTATGAAGTTTCTTTATCTTTAATTTTATTAAATTATTTTTTTTTATGTGATAGTTATAGATTATTAAGTTTTAACTTAGTTCAAACTTTATGTTGATTTATTTTTTTTTCATTCCCAATATTTTTTTGTTGACTTTCATGTTGCTTGGCTGAAACTAACCGGACGCCTTTTGATTTTTCGGAAGGAGAGAGAGAATTAGTTTCTGGATTTAACATTGAATATGGGGCAGGTGGGTTTGCTCTTTTATTTATTTCAGAATATTCAAGAATTATTTTTATAAGATTAATTAGTTGTTTAATTTTTTTGGGGGGTAATTTTTATTCTTTTTCTTTTTTTTTAAAATTAATAATTATCTGTTTTTTTTTTGTTTGAATTCGTTGTACTCTCCCTCGCTATCGTTATGATAGGCTTATATATTTAGCTTGAAAGTGCTATTTACCCTTATGTTTGAATTATATTCTATTTTTTATTTTAATTAAGTTCTTTATTTTTTATCATTTTTTTTAGTTAAGTTATTAAGTTAAACCTTTCTTTTATTTTCAAAATAATTGCTTTACATAAGCTAAATAACTAATTAGTTAAGTTATCTCATTTTTTAGTTAGGATAGGGTCTGTAATGAAGTAGGAAAAATATAAAATAGTTAGTATTATCCCTACTTCAGTGTAAGGTAATTCAACAGGGCGTGCTCCGATTCACGTTAATAAAATTGTTGTTGTTAAAAATACTCACATATTAATTTGTGAAATTGGGTAAAGTCTGATTCCCTTAAATTTTATCTTTATTGAAAATGGTAAAATTAATAAGATTAAAATTGATGCAAATAAAGCTATTACCCCACCTAATTTATTAGGAATCGACCGTAGAATTGCATAAGCAAATAGGAAGTATCATTCTGGTTGAATATGAATAGGTGTTACTATAGGGTTGGCATTAATAAAATTATCTGGGTCGGATAATAAAAAAGGGCTCGAAAAATTAAGTATTAATAAAATTGATAAAGTGATTATAATTCCTATTAAGTCTTTAATAGAAAAATAAGGGTGGAATGGGATTTTATCTGAATTTGAATTTAACCCAATAGGGTTATTAGATCCAGTCAAATGTAAAAAGAAAATATGAATAATTACTATTATAGTAATGATAAAAGGTAATATAAAATGAAGTCTAAAAAACCGGTTTAGTGTTGCGTTGTCAACAGCAAACCCCCCTCAAATTCAATTTACTAAAGTTAAACCAATGTAAGGAAAAGCTGAAAGCAAATTAGTAATTACTGTAGCACCTCAAAAAGATATCTGCCCTCATGGTAAAACGTACCCTAAGAATGCTGTAGCCATAGTTATTAACATAATTACTACTCCTGTTATTCAAGTTTTTAAAAATTTATATGACCCATAATAAATTCCTCGCCCTACATGTAGGTACATACAAATAAAGAATAATGACGCTCCGTTAGAGTGTACAGATCGTAGTATTCACCCATTATTTACATCTCGTATAATATGTCTTACTCTATTAAATGCAGTTTCAATAGTTGGTGCATAATGTATAGACAGAAAAATCCCTGTAATTAATTGAATCATTAAGCAAGTGCCTAATAAAACTCCAAAATTTCATCATAATGAAATATTAATAGGTGCAGGTAAATCAATAATTGAATAATTTATAATTTTAAAAATTGGGTTTATTTTACGTAACGGCTTGTTCATTTATTAATTAAAGGACCGTAAGGGCCCTTCGTAATGTTTAACTATATTAGACACTCTAATTATTGTAATAAGTAAGTAAATTACTATCATAATGGTTATTTTTATTGATTTTATATTGTATAATTTATTTAATGATAATTCATTATTTGAAGATAATATAATACTTTCAATTTCTGTTGATGAAGTCTCAATTAATATTTCATCTGTTACTAAAAATATTAAAATTAATAATATTGTGGCATTAATTTTAAATTTAAATTTTTCGTTTGATGCAATTCTTCTTATATATATGAAAATAATTAATAATCCACCAATTATTATTAAGAATGTAATTATGGTAAATCAAGATGTAGACATAATTGAATTTGTTATTAAAATTAGTATTATAGTCTGAGTTATTAGTATAAATCCTAAGGATATGGGATTTTTTATTAAGATTGCAGATGATCTAATAATAACTATAGATTTTATTAAAAAGAATTTAATTTCAGCAAATAGTTTATAAAAATATAAATTTTGGGGATTTAAGAAGTGAAGTTTCATTTTGCTGATGTTTTAAGAAGTTTAACTTCAATTTTGACTTACAAAATCATTATTTTTTTTTTAAATTATTAAAACTTATGATAATATATTTTATTTGTTATATTTTTTTTATAGCCATTATTAGTTTAATTTTTATTCGAAAGCATATTTTTTTATGTCTTATTAGTTTAGAAATACTAGTAATCAGTCTCTTAATATTTATTTTGTTTTATTGTTTAATATTTAATTATTCTTTTTATGTTTATTTGTTTATAATAACTTTTTATGTATGTGAAGGGGTTATTGGTCTAAGAGTATTAGTTCTCATAATTCGTTCTCATGGTAATGATTATATAAATTCATTAATTTTATGATAAAGTTAATTTTTTACTTAGTTTTTATGACTCCTTTGGTGTTTCTACCTGTAAAAAATTTATGGTGACTAATTCAAATAATTTTAATTATTTCAATATTATTTTTTTCAATATTTCATATTGAGAATTATTTTTCATCTATTTCATATTTTTTTGGCTTAGATTTTTATTCTTATGGCTTAATTATATTAACTATTTTAATTATTTCATTAATAGTTATTTCTAGAAATAATATTAAGTTAACTTATTATAATTTTTTTTTTTTATTTATATGTCTCATCTTGTGCTTAGTTCTTGTTATTATTTTCTGTTGTTTAAATATGTTTATAATGTATGTATTTTTTGAATTGAGCTTGATCCCTTTAATAATTTTAATTTTTGGTTGAGGGTATCAACCTGAACGATTAATTGCTGGTCTTTATCTATTTTTTTACACATTAGTAGCCTCTCTACCTTTATTAGTTTTGTTAATTTATTTTTATATAAGTAATTATACTTTATTTTTTGATATAAAGTATAATTTTGTTAATAGATTTATTGTTCACTTATTTTTAGTTTTTGCTTTTTTAGTTAAATTACCTATATTTATAGTTCATTTTTGGTTACCTAAAGCTCATGTTCAGGCCCCGATTTCGGGTTCTATAATTTTGGCTGGCTTATTGTTAAAAATTGGGGGTTATGGTATTTTACGTTTTATATTAATTAATGAACTTTTATTTTTGAATTATAGATTTTTGTGGTTTTCATTAAGAATAATAGGGGCTATTTTAGTAAGTTTAATTTGTTTAGTGCAAGGGGATGTAAAGTGTCTAATTGCATATTCTTCAATTGCTCATATAAGACTTTGTATTATAGGTTTAATAAGAATAAGAAAATTAGGAGTTCTAGGTTCATATTTTTTAATGATTTCACATGGTCTATGTTCTTCTGGCTTATTTTGTTTAGCTAATATTTCATATGAGCGTTTTTCAAGCCGTAGATTTTTTTTTAATAAGGGGATACTAGGGTTTATACCTAGTATATGCATTTTCTGGTTTATGTTTTGTTCTTTTAATATAGGCTGTCCCCCAAGATTGAATTTCTTAAGAGAAATTTTGATTTTAAATTCAATAATATCTTATTGATATAATTGTTTTTATTATTTTTTATTCATTTCTTTTTTTTCTGCTTGTTTTAGATTTTATCTTTTTAGTTTTACTCAACATGGCTCATGAAATTTTTTATACAGATATAGTTTAGGCTATATTCGTGAATACTTATTATTAATTGTTCATTTATTTCCTTTAATACTCTTATTATTAAGAATAAATTCTTTCTATTAATTTAAATAGTTTAATAAAAAAATAAAGACTTGTGGCGTCTTAGATGTTATGTAGCTTTAAATTTTGTTAAAATTTAATTATTATTTTTATTGAGGAGTATTATTAATATTATTTTCTTGAATTTTTTTTTTTGGTTTCCTTTATTTAATTTTGATAAATTCCTCTTATTTTTTGGAGTGAAAAATTTTGGAGTTAAATTCTTTAAGAATTTATTACATTATTTTTTTTGATTGAATTAGAACTCTTTTCATTTCAGTAGTCCTAATTATTTCTTCAATGGTTGTTATTTACAGAATGAATTACATAGGGGTTGGTTCTTATAGAAGAAATCGATTCTTATTTTTAGTTATTTTATTTGTTTTAAGTATGTTATTAATGATTATTAGTCCTAATTTATTAAGAATTTTATTAGGGTGAGATGGATTGGGGTTAGTTTCTTACTGTTTAGTAATTTATTTTAATTCAATAAAGAGCTATTTAGCTGGTTTGATTACTTGTTTAACAAATCGGTTAGGTGATATTGGATTATTAATTTCAATTTCGTGGATGATATCCTTCGGGGGTTGGCATTTTATTTTTTACGTTGATTTATTTAATTCATTATTATTTTATATAATTATTATTTCATCTTTTACTAAAAGAGCTCAAATTCCATTTTCTTCTTGACTACCCGCAGCTATAGCTGCCCCCACTCCTGTATCAGCTTTAGTTCATTCTTCGACCCTGGTAACTGCGGGAGTTTATTTATTAATTCGATTTTTTAATCAAGAGATATTTAATAATAATTATTTTTTGTTTTTAAGATTATTAACAATATTTATATCTTCATTTTGTGCTAATTATGAATTTGATTTAAAAAAAATTATTGCTTTATCAACTTTGAGTCAGTTAGGTTTAATAATAAGATGCTTATTTTTAGGATTTGTTAATTTATCTTTTTTTCATTTATTAAGTCATGCCATATTTAAGTCTTTATTATTTTTATGTGCTGGTATTTTTATTTTTTACATAAATAATAATCAAGATATTCGCTTTATAGGGTCAGTTTGTAATTTTTTACCCTTTTGTACTGCTTGTTTTAATTTATCTAATCTTACTTTATGTGGGATTCCCTTTTTATCTGGATTTTATTCTAAAGATTTAATTTTAGAAATAAGTCTGGTATATTCAATGGGGTTAATTATAAATTTTATTTTTTTTATTAGTTTAGGGTTCACTTGTTCTTATACTATGCGACTATTTTATTATTCAATAATAATTAATTCTAAGAATAAGACTCATATATTTTTTTATGAAGAAAAATTGATTATAAAGTTTAGTATTTTTTTGTTAACTTTATTTTCTGTAATTTTTGGGTGTTTAATTTTATGAACTTTAATAATTAATGTAATGTTAATTTTTATTCCCTTTCATTTAAAAATTTTGCCTTTAATTCTTGTGTTTTTAGGCGGTTGAGTAGGATGGAGTATATGTGAGTATAAGGGGTTTCTATTTAATAAATTTTTTTATATATCTATAAATATATGATTTATATTTAGTTATTCTAACTATATATATAAGTATTTGTATACTTTTAGTGATTCTTATAAAAATAATTTAAATTGAGGAGACTTTTATGGGGCCATAGGGATTTCTTTTTATTTTTTAAAAATTTCTAATTATTTTCAATTTTATTCGAATAATTCAATTAAAATCATATTTTTTTCTTTTTTTGTTTGGTTAATTATTATTTTGTATTTTAGTAGCTTAAAATTTAAGAGCGTTATATTGAAGATATAAAGGAAAGACTTACTTCTAAAGTATTCATAGATCTTTAATTTAATCATTTTTTTAATGAAAATAAAATGTTTTTGTTAAACTATATGAATTATCAAAAGGTAAACGGAATTTAACCGCTTTAGAAGTTAGTTAGCAGCTACTTCTTTGTCTTAACCTTTAATTGGAAAAAATTCAATTTTCTTATTAACAATAAGTTACCTCTCTTTGGCTTCAATTAAAGCACGAGGAGGGTTCCCTAAGTCTTAGGTCGAAACTAAGTGTAATTTTTTTTTACTTCTTTGCTATTAGGATGACTAAATAGAGTACCTTCTGAATGCAAATCAGATATTATAATTAAATACAACCCAAGTTTATTTAGTTCAATTCAATATTCCATTGATTCATTCGTGGTATAATCCTAGAATTAGAATTAAGGTAAACATTGATGATGTTATTAACCAAGCTGATAATTGAGATCTTTTTAAGGTTAAAATTATTGGCATAATAATAATAATTTCAATATCAAAAATTAAAAAAATAACTGCAATTAAAAAAAAATGGATAGAAAAAGGCAATCGCTTTAATCTTATTGGGTTAAATCCACACTCAAAGGGTGAAGATTTCTGACTATCAGAGATTTGCTTTTTATTAATGGTTATAATTATAAGTATAATAACAAAGTTAATTATTGATACTAACCCTAGGAAAATTAAAGTTATATTTATTATTTATTTTCATTATGAAACTTCTAAGTTGGAAGCTTAGTATACTCTTTATATTAAATAAATTTAATTTCCTCATCAATAAATAGAAATATAAAGAAATAACCATACTACATCAACAAAATGTCAGTATCAGGCAGAAGCCTCAAATCCTACATGATGTTTTTTTGATATATGAAGATTTAATATTCGTATTAAAGATACTATAATAAATAAAGTACCAATAATAACATGGACCCCATGGAATCCAGTTGCTAGGAAGAATGTCGAGCCATAAACTGAATCTGAAATACAAAAGGGGGATTCAATATATTCATATAATTGTAAAATTGTAAAGTAAAATCCTAAAATAACAGTCATGATTGTTCTTTGAATTATTTGAGTAAAATTTTTATTGATTAATGAATTGTGAGCCCAAGTAATGGTAATTCCTGATCTCAGTAAAATTATAGTATTTAATATGGGAATATTTATAGGATTAAAGGGAGTGATTCCTTTTGGTGGTCAAATAAGCCCGATTTCTACTGATGGTGATAGGCTTCTATGGAAAAATGCTCAAAAAAAGGATATAAAAAATAAAATTTCAGAAACAATAAATAATAATATCCCTATTTTTATTCCAAGGGTTACTTTCAATGTATGCAAGCCTTGATATGTAGATTCTCGAGTAACGTCCCGCCATCATTGGATTATAGTTAATAGAATAATTAATACTCTGATTATTACTAAATTTATTTCAATTTTGTGGAATCATATAATTATACCTAATATTAATGTTAGTAATCCGATAGATCCTGTTAAAGGTCAAGGTCTTTTATCTACTAAATGAAAAGGGTGATTATTCATATGCTTAAATTTCTCTAGAATATAGTGTTCTTAATGTCATGAAAACATATGCCTGAATTATTGATACTGCAATTTCAAAAATTATTAAAATTATAAAAATAATCATTGTAGAAATTATTATTACTAAAGATGTTGCTCTTCCCCCTAATAAAGATATAAGCAGATGCCCTGCAATTATATTTGCTGTCAATCGGACAGACAATGAACCAGGTCGAATAAAATTTCTCACTGTTTCAATCAGCACTATAAAAGGGGTTAATGCTATGGGAGTACCTGAAGGCACTAAATGTGTAAATATAGAATTATATTTATTTACTCATCCATAAATTATCAATGTTATTCATAGGGGTAAAGCTATTGTTAAAGAAAAAATTAGGTGGGACGATGAAGTAAATACATAAGGAATAAGACCCATAATATTATTAATTAAAATTAGTAAGAATAATCTTAACATTATTAATATAATACCTTTATATGGTATAATTATGTTAATTTCTTTTTTTAAAGGTCTTATAGTTAAATTTAAAATTAATATGCCCTTTCTAGGCAATACTCAGAACTTATATGGAACAATAAATAAAAAGATTAATGTTCTCAACCAATTAAGTGAAAAATTTCCAGTACAAGGATCAAATACTGAAAATAAATTCGTTATCATTTTCAATTTATTTTTTGAAAATTTAGTTTAGTTTTAAAGTGAACCGATTTTTTTAATTCAAAGTATATTATTACTATTAATAATACAAATAAAAAAGTGAATAATATTATTAATGTTGTTCATCATATAGGTGATATTTGAGGCAAAAGATTACAAAAAGTATTTTAAAATTGACAATTTTATGTTTTATTTTAAACTAAACCTTTCATTAAGAGTAATCGCTACTTTACTATAAAATGGTTTAAGAGACCAATACTTGCTTTAAGTAACTTAATGAGTAGCTTTTTAATCAATGAAAAAATTTTTGAATGCTAATTCTTTCAAGAACAATAGGTATAAATCTATGATTTGCCCCACAGATTTCTGAACATTGTCCATAAAATAATCCTGGCCGTTTTATTAAAATGTTACCTTGATTAATTCGCCCAGGTGACGCGTCTACTTTAACTCCCAAACATGGGATTGTTCATGAATGAATGACATCTGAAGATGTCATTAAAATTCGTGTTTGTGTATTATAAGGTAATACTACTCGGTTATCTGTTTCAAGGAGTCGAAATTCCTTATTGCTTAAATCTTCTGTTGGCTTTATATAGGAGTCAAATTCAATTTTTTTGAAATCTGAGTATTCATAAGATCAAAATCATTGGTGCCCAATTGCTTTAATTGAAATTAATGGCTTATTGGTCTCTTCAATTATATAAAGAATTTTCAATGAAGGTAAGGCAATAAAAATTAATAACACTGCAGGTAAAATTGTCCAAATTAATTCAATAAGTTGACCTTCTAAAAGTATCCGATTAATTAGTTTTCTTATCATTAATGTTAATATTATATACAATACAAATACTGTAATTATTGTAATAATTATTATTGTATGATCATGAAATATAATTAATTGTTCTATAATAGGAGAGTTGGCATCTTGCGTGCTTAAATTTGATCATGAGGCTATTTCTAAAGAAATGAAAACATTTATAATTGAATTTTAAGCTCACTGCATATATTCTGCCACATTAGATTAATTTAATAGTAATGGTAATTCTCTATATGAGTGTTCTTCAGGAGGTATTTTTTGTAATCATTCAATTGATGAAATATTATTTATAGAAAATATTACTATTCGCTTAGCTAATAAACCTTCCCAAATAATAAATATAAGTATTAAAATACTCGTAAAAGAAATCAAGCTTCCAATTGACGAAATATTATTCCAGGATAAATAAACATCTAGGTAATCTGAATAACGTCGTGGGAATCCTCTTAACCCTAAAAAATGTTGTGGGAAGAATGTTATATTTACCCCTACAAATATAAATAAGAACTGAATTTTTAATCATGATGGATTTAGTGTTACACCTGTAAATAAAGGGAATCAGTGAATGAACCCAGCAATAATGGCGAATACTGCACCTATAGATAGAACATAGTGGAAATGGGCAACTACATAGTAAGTATCATGTAGCACTACATCAATAGATGAATTAGAAAGAATAATCCCAGTTAATCCACCTAAAGTGAACAGGAAAACAAATCCGTATGATCAAAGCATTTGTACTCTTTTCTTTAGTGGGACCCCATGTATTGTGGCTAATCAGCTGAATACTTTAATTCCAGTTGGTACAGCAATAATTATTGTTGCTGAAGTAAAGTAAGCCCGGGTGTCAACATCTATACCTACTGTAAATATATGATGTGCCCATACAACAAACCCCAATAAACCAATAGATATTATTGCATAAATTATTCCAATGTATCCAAAAGATTCATTTTTACCTCTTTCTTGAGTAATAATATGTGAAATCATACCAAACCCTGGTAGAATTAAAATGTAAACCTCAGGATGCCCAAAAAATCAAAATAAATGTTGGTATAAAATAGGGTCTCCTCCTCCGGAAGGGTCAAAAAATGATGTATTTAAATTTCGATCTGTTAATAATATTGTAATAGCTCCTGCAAGGACAGGTAAAGATAGTAATAATAAAATTGCAGTAATAACCACTGATCATACAAATAGCGGAATTCGATCTAAAGTTAATATTGTTGATCGCATGTTGATTACTGTAGTAATAAAATTTACTGCACCTAAAATTGAAGAAATACCAGCTAGGTGTAAAGAAAAAATCGCTAAATCAACTCTAGCTCCAGAATGAGCAACATTGCTAGATAATGGAGGGTAAACTGTTCATCCAGTCCCTGCTCCCGTTTCTACTATTGATCTTATTATTAAAAGTGTTAATGATGGAGGTAAGAGTCAAAATCTTATATTATTTATCCGAGGGAATGCCATATCTGGAGCTCCAATTATTAAAGGCAAAAGTCAGTTCCCAAATCCTCCAATTATGATTGGTATAACTATGAAAAAAATTATAATAAAGGCATGGGAAGTAACAATTACATTATAAATTTGGTCATTACCTAAAAATGAACCTGGCTGAGTTAATTCAATACGAATTAATATTCTTAATATTATTCCCACTATCCCTGATCAAATTCCAAAAATAAAATATATAGTTCCGATATCTTTATGATTTGTAGAATAAATTCATTTTGTCATGATCAAACTAAGGTGTCTGATTAAAGTAGTAAACTGTAAATTTATTTAAAGGCTTTGCCTTCTTAGTAATTTATAATCTTATAGTTTAATAAAAATATAAAATTGCAAATTTTAAGATAGAATTGCTTAAGATTTACCCAAAAGTTTATTTAACTTTGAAGGTTAATAGTTTAAATAATAACTTAAAATCTTAAATCAGAATTTTAAATATTAAAATAAAAGGAGTTGATAAAAAATTAATTGTAATAACAAATGAAGATAATTTCACTGAATTACTGCCCAGTCACTTTGATCTACAACAATAAAATATCAAAATTAAATAACTAATTCGTAAATAAAAAAATATAGTTAACGTTGATGTCAAAATAATAAACACTAAATTTAAAGCTATTTTGTTATTGACTAAAAATTCCATAACAACTAATTTAATTGAGAATCCTAGTATTGGAGGTATACCCCCTATGGATAGTAAATTAATTCATAATGAAAACTTTCTAATTAATAACTGCTCATTGTGAATTAACTGATTAACATAATAAGAATTTATTTTTCACAAAATTATTATAAGTATAAAAAGTAGAATAGAGTATAATGTTAAATATAACAACCAAATAAAATTATTTTTAATTACAGATAAAATTAAACCCATATTAAAAATAGATGAATAAGTTAAAATTTTTTTGACATTAGTTTGAGTCAATCCCATAAAAGAACCACATATCAATGTTAATGCAATAATTAATGATAAAGAAACTTGAATGAATGATAAAATTATTAAAGGGGCAATTTTTGAAATTGTTAAAACTAAAAGTAAAGGAACAATTTCTAAACTTTCAATAACTGAAATTAATCAAGAATGAAAAGGGGCTACTCCTATTTTTAGTAATAAAGATGAAGTCATAAGAACATTATTCTTTGAAAGACTCGAAATTATTAATATTAGCCCAATAATTAAAAACCCTGATCTAATTCTTTGAATTAAAAAGTATTTTATTATGGATTCTGAAGTAATAATTAGATTAGTTCGTATTAAAGGTAATAAGGTGACTAAAGATAATTCTAATCCGCATCAAATAAATAATCAGTTATTTGAACATAAGCAAATTATAACCCCAACAATTATAAAGCTTAAGAAAAATACTTTTGAAGAATTTAATTTAATTAAAAAGGGAAAGATTGACTTTCATTCTTAGGGTATGAGCCTAAAAGCTTAAATATTAGCTTACCTTTTTTTTTATATATTTGTAAAAAGGTGTAATGATGCACAGAAAACTTTGATTTTTACGGACAAGTTTAATCCTTGATTTTACAAGAAAAAAATAACCCTATTAAATTAAGCCAAATAATTTTAAAATGTTCACGTTACATTATTTTCCACAATAAGGGTAAATTTTACATGATCTATCCTATCAAGATAACCCTTTTGTCAGGCACCTTATT